TTTGGAGACCCGCGTTCTACCGAACTGAACTAAGAGCGCTCTCTTCTATCCTATAAAAGTAGATACGATTGTAAAGAAAAGTATTTTTTTACCCCCGAGGAGTCTTGTGTACATATAGTATGTACAAATGAAAGATTATGTCCAAAAATTCCCGATCTTACTCAATGAATCTCTTGTAACTGTCCATACGAGAAAGAATAGGTAGGGATGACAGGATTTGAACCCGTGACATTTTGTACCCAAAACAAACGCGCTACCAAACTGCGCTACATCCCTTTTCAAAATTTTTGTACAGTGTCATTGTATAAAATCCATGTCTTGTTTTCCACATCCTTCTTTCTTTTTTGCTCTACCTATCTATATAGGTAGAGATATAGGTAGAGAATGTTCTTGTCATTTTTTTTTAGGGGGGCGACAAAATTTAATCTGCTGGGTCATTGTACATATGCATTTTAGTTAGTAATTCCTAATTCTAATTTCATTTCAAGCAAAAACAAATGATCTTGAACTAAAAGATCGGGTTATCTATGATCTATGTATTAGAATATCAAACTAGAACTATATATGTATTACAATATACAATACAAATAAAGAATGAAAATAAATAAGAAAAAAAAAAAAGAGAAAATAAAATAATAAGGAGGATTTTAAATGCGAGATATAAAAACATATCTCTCAACGGCACCTGTGCTAACTACTCTATGGTTTGGGTCTTTAGCAGGTCTATTGATAGAAATTAATCGTTTATTTCCAGATGCCTTGTCATTCCCTTTTTTTTCATCCTGATTTAATTATTGTATTGATCTGTGAAGAAATGAAGAAGATTTGAGATACAATTCTACGTAACACGGCTCCAATTTCGCTCCCTTTTTCTTTCCTATCCTAAAAAAAAAAAAGAAAGAAAGAGAAAGAATGTATCGAACCTGAGTCAAAATACAGTGAATCTACGATAGAATTTGGGGGAAAAGAAATGGAAATATGGAAATGTGGATCCATTCTAGAAGAAATTCTAACATAGAAAGAAGAAAATACTGAGATTAGGATAGGAATAATTCATAGTTAGAAAAAATTGTATTAATTAATTATTACGATATTCTTAATATTCTTCTATTAATGAATATGACTCTCTTTCTTTATAGTTAGAGTAATAGTAAAAAATTATATTTACTTTATATTATAGTACTTCGAAGTTATTAGAATTCTAATAATTCGAAAAAGAAAATATTTACGAATTCCATTTCTAGTTAGTAACTTTTCTTAATATAGACCTTAATATAGACTTAATATATATATATATAAATATATATATTCTTTTTTTATTTTCTTTTTATTTGGTTCGGGTCAAAAAGAAAATGAAGAGAGTTCTAAAGTAAAATAGATCCAAAAAGAAAAGGAGGTTCATGGCCAAGGGTAAAGATATCAGAATTAGAGTGATTTTGGAATGTACCTGTTGTGTTCGAAAGGGTATCAATAAAGAATCGCCGGGCATTTCTAGATATATTACTCAAAAGAATCGACACAATACACCCAATCGGTTAGAATTGAGAAAATTTTGTCGCTATTGTCAAAAGTATACGATTCATGGGGAAATAAAGAAATAGATGTAACGGAATGCATGTGTTATTTTTCCAAGTAGTGGGAAGAGTAAGAACTTTACATCTTAACATATATAATACAAACCAAATCCTATTTTGGTCGAATCTTAAATGAATAAGAAAAAAAGAGAATTCTATTTTATAGATTCTTTTATATATAAGGAATAAACAAACAAGGAATAAGCAAACCATGGATAAATCCAAACAACCTTTTCGTAAATCCAAGCGATCTTTTCGTAGGCGTTTACCCCCAATTGGATCGGGGGATCGAATCGATTATAGAAACATGAGTTTAATTAGTCGATTTCTTAGTGAACAGGGAAAAATCTTATCTAGACGGACGAATAGGTTGACCTTGAAACAACAACGATTAATTACTATTGCTATAAAACAAGCTCGTATTTTATCTTCGTTACCTTTTCGTAATAATGAGAAACAATTGGAGAGAGTGGAGTCGATCCCTAGAACTACTGGTCCTAGAACCAAAAAGAAATAGATATACTTCAATAGGAACTCAAGCTCATGTTAATGTTTTGCTCGAAAAAAAAAACTAGAATCCAGATTTGATTCTTGTATTCTAAAAAAGTAAAAATGGGGAAGAAATCTTTTTTTCTTGAAAGATGTTCGTTTATTCCTACTACTCAAATCTTAATTTCTTTTTCTTCTATCTTCCCGGAGTCCATTCTCCGGGAAATCCTGTTTCAATCATTCTTGTTTACTTTAGAATAGATTCTATTAAGATTCTTTTATTTGATTTGTATTTTCTTTTTGATTGATTATTTTATTTGAAATAATATAAAAACAATTCTTATTTGATAGGGCTATTTGCGCAAGTATTTTACGATTCAGAAGCAATTGTCTCTTGTACAGATTATGGATGAATAGGCTATAACTATAGAATAGTCTATCCTCACGAGTTACCGCATTTATCCGAGTGATCCACAAACGACGAAAATCTCTCTTTTTCCTGCTCCTATCTCGATGAGAGGAAACCAAAGCTCTCATTCTTTGTTGAGTAGTCGTTCGAGTAAGTCTTGAATGAGCCCCTATAAAGGTTGATGCAAATAAACGAATCTTTTTTCGACGTCTCCGAGCTGTATATCCTCGTTTAACTCTGGTCATTGAATCAAATGAAACTTTCTTGAATAACTAATTGATTTCTCTTCTTTCAGTCATCCTTTTCCTCCGGTCGATTAATAACAAAACGGATTCTTCCAATATATAAAATATAAATTCCAATGGCTTTTGCGACTATGACCTTCCCAACCACGATTTTTTCTTTCTTCAAAGTATCTCGCCTGGAAATAATAAAATCGACTGCTACTAAATAAAAAAGAAAAGAATAGTGGGTTCCCTCGTTTCTATGGCAACTTCTGAAACGGTGAGGTCCTCTCTATACACCGGAGCCTCTTCTTTCATTTCATCAAATTTTATTGTGAACTTGTATAGTTCACACTCTTTGGCTCTACCCATCCATTTTTCAATTAGAATTCTTTTTTCAATTCTAATTATCTAATTAGAAAGTAATAACCCTTTTCACAAAAAAGTTATCCATACAGTGACGGCATTTCATTCTGAAAGTTGGCTAGGTAGCTGACCTTATTAGTCCGTTTTTTTTTTCAAGAATAGGAATAGGAGCATAACCTTTTTCCTCCGCTTAATGGATAACTATTTGTTACCAATGGAGAATTCCTTCTCATCTCAAACGGAGTGATTGGATTTGCACCAATAGAAACCATAAATTCATAACATAATTAGGTAGCTGATAGATCTTCATTTTTAGATAAAAGTCAATGAAAAGGCCGTCTTCTACTCTATCTATCCTAATTCATTGGTAGTGGTCGTTGATACTGGTTTGCATTTCTTCAAACTCATGATCTGAACTGAACGAGTCGCACATACACCCTAGTACATGTTCCTCGACGCTGAGGACATCCTCGAAGAGCGGGAGATTTCGTGACATTTCTTATTGGCTGTCTTGCGTTTCTAATAAGTTGTTTAATGGTTGGCATGGCATGTCTATAGAATCTCATTCTAGATAGAATAGAGCGGGTTGGCTTAGATCGATCTTAACCTGATGGTTGATGATTATGAATGATTTCTATTCATTTCATACGGAAATTTCTAATTTTTAAATGGAATTCTTATATTTATACGGAATTCCCAGTATTTTAATTTTCGACCGCTACAAGATCAACGATGCCATGAGCTTGGGCTTCTGTTGCTGACATAAAAACATCCCTTTCCATATCTTCGGATATAACCCATAAAGGGTTGCCCGTTCTTTGTACATAAACTTTTGTGAGAGTTTCGCGAAGCTTCAATAGTTCTTCTGCTTCCAGGATAAATTCCCCTGCTTGTGCCTCATAAAAAGAACTAGCAGGTTGGTGAATCATAACCCTGATGATATTGATATAACATAATGAACGGTTCTTCTATCTATATATCGCACGATTGGGTTAAAGTAAGGAGGAATCAAAATAACAATAAAAAATAGAATTAAACAACCGTACGGGCATCTTTTGAACATTGCATACGGCTCTGCAATGGAATTTCTTTTTTCGATAGAATTTCTTCTATGGAAAAGAATAAATAGAACCCATCCGATCCAAATCGTTAAATGATCCATTTACCACCCTTCCTTTCGTAGTAGTAAAAAAGATACTATGATGGTTCTGTTGCTTTATATATTTATCTCGTCTGTGGTTTAGCAATCCCAAAGTTTCTTTTTTATTTTATAAGGAGAAAATTATTTTTTCCATTTTTTTGACTCTTTCTCTCATAACATAAAAATAAGAAAGATACTTCTGGTGTGGAAGAATAATGGTTTGTGACGCTGAAATTGACTCTTGCTTGACACATAAATCAAATTGGGAATAACCCTTTTTTCATACTACTATCTCGATACAAAATCTCATGTTAGAAAAAAAAAAAAACAATAATGGTTTGTTCATATCGAACTCGAAGTGCCATGCTATTATTACTTATTCTTTATTTGATTCATATTCGATACAGCGAAGGCATAGTATTCTTTTTTTTTTTCTCAAATAAAAAAACTCATTGGCGCCAAGCGTGAGGGAATGCTAGACGTTTGGTAATTTCTCCTCCGACCAGAATGAAAGATCCCATTGAAGCGGCTAATCCCATACATATTGTATGTACATCCGGGGACACAAATTGCATAGTATCATAAATGGCTATTCCTGGTATTACCCATCCGCCTGGAGAATTTATAAACAAATAAAGATCCTTAGTATTATCTTCTATGCTGAGATATACCATGAGACCAACAAGTTGATTCGAGATCTCACTATCAATCTCTTGGCCTAAAAAAAGTAATCTTTCTCGATGAAGTCGGTTGATTAGGACAAAATTGTATCCCTGAGGAGCCGTACGTGCACCTTTGGATGCATACGGTTCGAAAGAATTGCGAAAAAAAATCAATGTGTTGATTCCAGTCCTATTTCTTTTTTTTTTTTTACATTTTATAATGTAAAAAAGAAAAAAGAATTTTATGAACTTATTGAACTAACTTCTCATTGATGTATTGTTTCATCGAAATTCAAATGACGATGTAATTTTCTTGTTCCTGAATGGGCCTTTCAATTCTTTTAGGTTCTTGTTCTACTCCGGGGGAAGATTTGCCCGAATTCCATTTGCGCATATAGGTCAAATGATTCCAGTACCACTTCTTTTTTTTTCAATTGTTTGATACCTTTCCCCAAAATATTTGATGTATTCATCATACTACTCCATTGTTAGGAAGTTTTATATTATACCTATAGTAATAATTATAAGAATAGTCTATGATACAAGTGGTAATCGTGTAATCATCATATATTCTACAGAATATATTATATTCTAAGATTCTCTTATAGTAAGTTATATTATATTCTATTTAATTACTAACTCTTTAATTACTAATGAAGTTCATAATTTCTTAATAATTTAATTAAATTTCTATTTTATTTTTATATTCTTTATTTCATATTTCTTATTTAAATTACTACATTTACACTCCCATTATATTACTTTTACTCTTATCATTTACAATTTGGTATTCTCTGAACGGAGCCTGGATACTTTATTTTATCAGTCCAAGTAAACCATTAATTATTTTATTATTTTAATTGATAATATTGATCCCCAATAGGAATTATTGTGCTTCACGCTCCGAATTATTGATGATTCAATCAATACAATATTGAATATATATTTATTGGATTGGGCGAAACAGAGAATACTCGATCGGGGGAGATAATGGGGAAATACCATATGACCCATATGTCTGACAAGTCGCACTATACGTCAACCCAAGCTGCATCTTCCTCTCCAGGACTCCGAAAAGGTACTTTTGGAACACCAATGGGCATTAAGATAAAGAAAAAAATGAAGTACTATACTTTACTTTAATATGGAAACGTAACAATGGTTTTATTGTCTTCATCATTTTTTTTCTATTTTTATATATTTTTTTTTTCTTTTTATATCTTCTTTTATATCTTATTATCTTAGTATTATATAAATATATAAAATAGAACTTAATATTATTATTATCTTAATATTATTATTATATAGATAGAATTATAGCTATATAGATTCTAATTTAGAATATTAGTGTATAGATATATACTTTATTTATAGTATAGATAGGACTGGAAGGTTCATAGAGGAAGAGAATAAAGAGAAATTGTAACGAAAGGGATTGATCGGATCATCCGATTGTTCGAATGATTTCAAATTAGAAAAAAGTATCTATGCATTCTTTTTCCCTAAAAATACTCCCATTGCGTATTGGTACTTATCGGGTATAGAATAAGATCTGTTTCTCTTTGTTCTTATAAATAGAAATAAATAGAATTGTTCCCTTCTCTTTCTATTTATATTCTATTTCATTAAAAAGAAAATAAGGGAATAAAAATAAATATAAATCCTTTCCTATACAAAATATACCGAACAGGTGAAATACACGGTCTAGTCTTTTCCAATGCTATAAAGTTACATAATGTCTATTTCTTTTTCAGAAAGGGGTATTTACATGGGTTTGCCTTGGTATCGTGTTCATACTGTTGTATTGAATGATCCCGGTCGATTACTTTCTGTCCATATAATGCATACAGCTCTAGTTTCTGGTTGGGCCGGCTCGATGGCTCTATATGAATTAGCGGTTTTTGATTCCTCTGACCCTGTTCTTGATCCAATGTGGAGACAAGGCATGTTCGTTATACCCTTCATGACTCGTTTAGGAATAACCAATTCGTGGGGGGGTTGGAGTATCTCGGGAGGAACTATAACGAATCCGGGCATTTGGAGTTATGAAGGTGTGGCAGGAGCACATATTTTGTTTTCTGGCTTGTGCTTTTTGGCAGCTATCTGGCATTGGGTGTATTGGGACCTAGAAATATTCTGTGATGAACGTACAGGAAAACCTTCTTTGGATTTGCCCAAGATTTTTGGAATTCATTTATTTCTCTCAGGAGTCGCTTGCTTCGGCTTTGGTGCATTTCATGTAACAGGCTTATATGGTCCTGGAATATGGGTGTCTGATCCTTATGGACTAACTGGAAAAGTACAATCTGTAAATCCAGCGTGGGGTGCGGAAGGTTTTGATCCTTTTGTTCCGGGGGGGATAGCTTCTCATCATATTGCAGCAGGTACATTGGGCATATTAGCGGGTCTATTCCATCTTAGTGTCCGTCCGCCTCAACGTCTATACAAAGGATTACGCATGGGTAATATTGAAACTGTGCTTTCCAGTAGTATTGCTGCTGTTTTTTTTGCAGCTTTCGTTGTTGCTGGAACTATGTGGTATGGTTCAGCAACTACCCCAATCGAATTATTTGGCCCAACTCGTTATCAGTGGGATCAGGGGTACTTCCAGCAAGAAATATATCGAAGAGTTGGGGCCGGACTAGCCGAAAATCTGAGCTTATCGGAAGCTTGGTCTAAAATTCCCGAAAAATTAGCTTTTTACGATTACATTGGTAATAATCCGGCGAAAGGGGGATTATTCAGAGCAGGCTCAATGGATAACGGGGATGGAATAGCTGTTGGGTGGTTAGGGCACCCCATATTTAGAGATAAAGAAGGGCGCGAACTCTTTGTACGTCGTATGCCTACCTTTTTTGAAACATTTCCGGTAGTTTTGGTAGATGGAGACGGAATTGTGAGGGCTGATGTTCCTTTTAGAAGAGCAGAATCCAAGTATAGTGTTGAACAAGTAGGGGTAACTGTTGAATTCTATGGTGGCGAACTCAATGGAGTCATTTATAGTGATCCTGCTACTGTGAAAAAATATGCTAGACGTGCCCAATTAGGTGAAATTTTTGAATTAGACCGGGCTACTTTGAAATCCGATGGTGTTTTTCGTAGCAGTCCAAGGGGTTGGTTCACTTTTGGGCATGCTACGTTTGCTTTGCTCTTCTTTTTCGGACACATTTGGCACGGCGCCAGAACCTTGTTCAGAGATGTTTTTGCTGGTATTGATCCAGATTTGGATGCTCAAGTGGAATTTGGAGCATTCCAAAAACTTGGAGATCCAACTACAAGGAGACAAGTAGTCTGATACAAAATTCCTTTGCCATCTTTTGCCTCTCTTTTTTTATTTTTTTTATTCTAGTATTTCTAGTATTTAGAGTATATAAATTTATATTTTGATTTTCTTTATATTTTATATATAGTATTTAGCTATTTAGTATTTCTAATTTGTTAATTTCTAGAATTAAGCTAGAATTTCTATTTTCTTTCTATATTTTTGTAGAATCTTTTTATTTTATTTATTTATAAATAGATTTTATTTATAAATAGATATAATATACAATAATATATATAAATTAGAAAAAAGATTCTAAATATAATAAGAATAATACAATATAAATATAGAAGAAATAATAAATAGAATTAGAATATAATCTAATAGTAATAATATATTACTATATCTATATTATAGTATATATATTATATAGATAGTAATAGTAAATTGTAAATTGAGATTTACAATTTATTTAGTAAATGATCCAAAACGAATAGGTGTGGAAGCTATAATTGTAAACCACGATCAAATATATGGAAGCATTGGTTTATACATTCCTCTTAGTTTCGACTTTAGGGATAATTTTTTTCGCTATTTTTTTTCGAGAACCACCTAAAGTTCCAACTAAAAAATGAAATGATTTTTCATTATTTCCATTGAAGTAATGAGCCCCATATTCATATTGGGGCTCATTACTTCAACTAGTCCCCATGTTCTTCGAAGGGATCTCTTAATTTTTGAGAGGGTTGCCCAAAAGCGGTATATAAGGCATACCCAGTAAAGCTTACAAGTAAACCGGATATGGAGATGGCGACTAGGGTTGCTGTTTCCATTTTTTCGATAATTTCAAGATAACAAAGGATCACGATAATGTCGTTTATTTACAACTACAACGGAATGGTATACAAAGTCAACAGATTTCAACCCATGATGAAAGAGGATTTATGGCTACAAAAACCGTTGAGAGTAGTTCTAGATCTGGGCCAAGACGAACTGGCGTAGGGAGTTTATTGAAACCATTGAATTCGGAATATGGAAAAGTAGCTCCAGGGTGGGGGACTACACCACTTATGGGAGTTGCAATGGCTCTATTTGCAATATTTCTATCTATTATTTTAGAAATTTATAATTCATCTGTTTTACTGGATGGATTTTCAATTAATTAGTTCATAAAAACTAGGAAGTCCTAGTTTTTCAATCAAAAAAGATTATTTTACTTAGACTTACTTAATGCTTAAACTACTTAATACTTCAACTTAAGATTACCTAAGACGTGGATTTATAGACCATTCTGGTAGTTCGATCGTGAAATTTATTTGTTTCGATATTTCATTTCCGGAATATGAGCGTGTGACTTGTTATAATTGATCCTATTGAGAATACAGAGAACGGACCTGTCATCTCTATCAAGATGATTCTACCTCGTCAGATATTTATTCTAGTCTCTGGAGCACGGACTATATAGAATAGATCAAGAAAAGAAATATTTGAACTATGATTCATACCTATTATTCAGACCTCGCAACCGGATGAAAAAAATGGAAATAGGTCTTTTCTAAATCAAACAATTTTTTCCTTCATACTTCTTTTGACCGACTCTATATTTTGTTGAGTTATTACATTCATTAAAGAAGTGATGATCAAATAGTTTTTACTCAGAAAAACTTTGAGTTTCACTTTGGCTTTATTAAATCATCGTGGTTTTAGTATGAATCTGAGGTTTCAATTGATTCATAGGGTCTCAACAAGAGAATCCCTATAAAAAAAAAAGATAGGGAAGAGAAGATTCAAGAGGCCTGTCAAGATTAACATAACATAAAGAAAGATGGACGAGCCAACTTGAGATTATATTTTTTGGCATTATCATCACAAAGAAGAGATTCCGGATTTTTCTTACTTCGTATCTTTGGGTCAAATCGAGTCAAGCGGCTAAAGTTTTAAACTATCTATTCCATATCCGTTGAAACCAGTATTTGTGTGTTTGGGCTTGAGCCGTACGAGATGAAATTCTCATATACGGCTCTCAGAGGGGGAGTCTTTCTTGGGTTACCTATCTCAATAAAGTATATGATTGGTTCGAGGAACGTCTCGAGATTCAAGCGATTGCAGATGATATAACTAGTAAATATGTTCCTCCTCATGTCAACATATTTTATTGTCTAGGGGGGATTACGCTTACTTGTTTTTTAGTACAAGTAGCTACGGGTTTTGCTATGACCTTTTACTATCGTCCAACTGTTACAGAGGCTTTTTCCTCTGTTCAATACATAATGACTGAGGCCAACTTTGGTTGGTTAATTCGATCAGTTCATCGATGGTCAGCAAGTATGATGGTTCTAATGATGATTTTGCACGTATTTCGTGTGTATCTTACGGGTGGGTTTAAAAAACCCCGCGAATTAACTTGGGTTACAGGGGTGGTTCTGGCTGTATTGACCGCATCTTTTGGCGTAACTGGTTATTCCTTACCTCGGGACCAAATTGGCTATTGGGCAGTAAAAATTGTAACAGGCGTGCCTGAAGCTATTCCTATAATAGGATCACCTTTGGTAGAATTATTACGTGGAAGTGCTAGTGTGGGCCAATCCACTTTAACTCGTTTTTATAGTTTACATACTTTTGTATTGCCTCTTCTTACTGCCGTATTTATGTTAATGCACTTTTCAATGATACGTAAGCAAGGTATTTCGGGTCCTTTATAGAGAAGACAGATCATAAATATTTGTAATTTATCATATCGGGGAGGAACAAGAGTCTTTCATTGCCACAAATATGGATTATTTAAAAATAAGGCATGTTATTTGGATACTTCTATTCAACTCTGAAGTATTTTTTATTTGATACAAATCGTATAGTTGAAGTATATTTTCCTAAAAGAGGATGGATTATGGGAGTGTGTGACTTGAACTATTGATTGGTCCATGCAGATATATGATTTTATCCGCCACGTTGGAATTCACAACCCAATGTGTCTCCGCATCCAACCATTACGTCAATCCCTTGTATGTAGCATAGGATAGGCCGGTTCACTTGAGGAGAATATTTTCTATGATCATACCCGAATCATGTCATGCATGAACAGGCTCCGTAAGATCCCTAGAATAAGTGATGTGGAATGATCCAATGTTCTATTTATTCCACTTTTTTTTTTTTTAATAATTTTCTTTTATACTTATAATTTAGAATTAATTGATAGTATTAGTATTTCGTATTAATTTTATAGTAATCGTAGTAAGTTTTTTATAGTATGTAGATGCATTCATTTCCTCTGCATCGACCCTGATCTATGATACTATCGGAGTGAAATAAGGGATCTAAGGAAGAACAGGGGCTATACTTTCTTAGTAACAAGTAAAAACTTTGTATTTTTGTATGTAATACAATCTGTGGGGATAAATACCAACCAAAAGACATGAGACAATCCAAAAAGCACTTGATCATGATCAAATTTGTAAGCCTACTTGGATATTGAGCATTTCCTTGTTGCCAGAACTGAATTATTTGCAATGAATCGTTGCAACTCGGGGAAATGGAATTTGATAAATCTTTTCTTTCTTACATAGAGTCATTCTACATTATATATGTAGATATGTATGAAATATAGATCTTCTATGGACCTATTTCTGTGATTCTTTTGATTCTTGCTCGAGCCGGATGATAAAAAATTATCATGTCCGGTTCCTTTGGGGGATGGATCCACAAGAATTCACCTATCCAAATAACAAAGAAACCTGATTTGAATGATCCTGTATTAAGAGCTAAATTGGCTAAAGGGATGGGACATAATTATTATGGAGAACCTGCATGGCCCAATGATCTTTTATATATTTTTCCAGTAGTAATTCTAGGCACTATTGCATGTAATGTGGGCTTAGCAGTTCTAGAGCCGTCAATGATCGGTGAACCGGCGGATCCGTTTGCAACTCCGTTGGAAATATTACCCGAATGGTACTTTTTTCCCGTATTTCAAATACTTCGCACAGTACCCAATAAGTTATTGGGTGTTCTTTTAATGGTTTCAGTACCAATAGGATTATTGACAGTACCTTTTTTGGAGAATGTCAATAAATTCCAAAATCCATTTCGTCGTCCAGTAGCTACAACAGTCTTTTTGATCGGTACCGCAGTAGCTCTTTGGTTAGGTATTGGAGCAACTTTACCTATTGAGAAATCCCTAACTTTAGGTCTTTTTCAAATTGATTAAACCGTGAAATACCATGACATAGGTATCTAAGGAAGATCCAGAAGGGGATCTTCCCTAGATACATCAATCTTATTATGATCTATTCTGCAAATAGATCGTGTCGGAGATTAAAAACTCATTCTATTCTTTTTTCTTTCTTAAAAACTAAAAAATGAAAAAAGTCCAATGGACTTAAAATGAAAACTTTTTCTTAGGTAAATTGATTGCAAAATGTTTCTGTAGAGTGCCCAATATCTGTTTTACATCTTCTATGCGAAAATATTCCATTTTTAGAAGATCTTCTTGACTGTGACTCAAAAGGTCCAATAATGTATGTATATTGGACCTTTTGAGACAATTATAGGTCCTGGAAGACAATTCTGATTGGTCAATAAAAATACATGTCAATGGAATTCCTTTTTTTTTATTTAAATTAGTGAATCTGTCTTGAAAAGAAAAAAGAGGTAAATTCCATCTGTTTTCATTTTCCTCGAAATTCATGTCCTCTTCCTCTGCATGTAGAAAAGGAATCAATAAATCAATCAAATTACGAGAAGCTTCATAAAGTGCTTCTTTAGGAGTTAAACTTCCATTTGTCCATATTTCTAGAAATAGTATCTCTTGTTTTTCATTCCCATTCCCATAAGAATGAATACTATGATTCGCATTTCGAACAGGCATAGATACAATATCTATAGGATAACTTCCATCGTGAGAGTCATTTGTGGATTTCATACGATATCCGCGATCTCTCTTGATTTGTAATTCAATACACAAATCAATTGGTTCTGTCAGGTTAGCTATATGCTGTGCCGTGTCAACTATTTCTACAGAAGGTGGTGAGATGATATCTTGAGCTGTTATGTATTTTGGACCCCTGACGCAAATGGATGCGTCCCTAACTCCATAGAGATTACTTCTCAATACAATCTCTTTCAAATTTATTAAAATCTCATGTACTGATTCTTCAATACCTGCTATCGTAGAATATTCATGCAGCACATTTTCAGATTTTGCACGTGTGATACAGGTTCCTTCTATTTCTCCAAGTAAAGCCCTTCGCATGGCAATACCTATGGTATCGGCTTGACCTTTCATAAGCGGGGACAGAACGAAACGACCATAATAAAGACGCTTGCTGTCTACTCTTGATTCAACACATTTCCACTGTAGTGTTCGAGTGGATCCTGCTACTTCTTCTCGAACCATACTATTATTTTTCTTTTATTTATGATTATTGGATCAGATCATTGAATCATTTATTTCTCTTGGAATCTCTTGAATTCTTATTTCTACACACGTCTTTTTTTAGGGGGGCGACATCCATTATGCGGCATGGGTGTTACATCACGTACGAAACTTAATAGCATTCCATTTCTACGAATGGCTCGTAATGCCGCATCTCTTCCGAGACCTGGACCCTTTATCATAACTTCCGCTCGTTGCATACCCTGATCAACTAATGTACGAATAGCATTAAAAGCCGCGGCTTGAGCAGCATAAGGTGTTCCTTTTCTTGTACCTCTGAATCCAGAAGTACCTGCGGAAGCCCAAGAAACCACCCGACCTCGTACGTCTGTAACAGTTACAATAGTATTGTTGAAACTCGCTTGAACATGAATAACTCCTTTTGGTATTCTACGTTCATTCTTATTTGAACCAATACGTGCATTCTTACGTAAACCAATTTTTGCTATAGGTTTTGTCATATTTTATTAGATCATATTCTAAAATAAAAAAGAATCAGAAAGATACGGGGATATCCATTTCATATGAAAACGAATCCTTTCTTCTTTCTTTTTACATGTACATGGGTTTTTCTTTTAAAAAGTTCTTGATTTAGAACTTGAGAAGAATTATCCCTGTCTCTGTTTATGTCTCGGATTGGAACAAATGACTATAATTCGTCCCCGCCTACGAATCAAGCGACATTTTTCACAAATTTTACGAACAGAAGCCCTTATTTTCATATTTATAATTCCTTACTTTCATTCTGAATCTATTTTGTTGGAAACAAGAATCAGTTTATTGGATTTTTGAACTTCGAATTATATCCCTACGAAAAGAATGTTTAAAATAATGATTTAATCGTTCGAATCTTTTTTGCGAAGTCTATAAATTATACGTCCCCTGGTTGAATCATAACGACTCATTTCGATTTTGACTCTATCTCCGGGTAGTATACGTATAAAACTGCGCCGGATTCTCCCTGAAATATAACCTAGAATTAGATCTTCATTATCTAACCGAACTCGGAACATACCGTTGGGAAGTGATTCAGTAATTAAACCCTCATGAATCAATTTTTGTTCTTTCATTCCAGGGAACCCCCTTTAAGTATCAACTAATAGAGGAAGAGTTCTATAATTCACTTCTCCTCTCTATTTTACAACTAGTAAGTTCGAGAGAAACTTAGGGTACCTCAGGATAATCACCATATATAACACAAAATTTCTCCTCCAATTTTTTTTAGTCGAGCTTCTCGATCTGTCATTATACCTCGAGAAGTAGAAAGAATTACAATTCCCATTCCACCTAAAATCTTAGGAATTCGTTGATAGTTGGAATAGATTCGTAGACCGGGTCGGCTGATACGCTTTAAAATTATTTTATTCCCTTTCCTAGTCTTTCTATGTCGTAAGGTTGAAACCAAGAAATTTTTTTGACTTTCTTGATGTTTTCGAACGTTTTCAATAAAACCTTCTCGTAAAAGTATTTTTACAATGTTTTTAGTGATATTAGTAGATACTATTTGAACTCTTCCCTTTTGATCTATGTCAGCATTTCTTATAGAAGTTATTATATCGGCAATAATGTCCCTACCCATGACGAACTATAGTTATTGGTGCCTCCTCATTTTGATATAATCAACATGCTTCTTTTTTGTTTTAGTTTTTATTTAATTTTTTTTTTTGAAATTTTTAAATTCTAAAAAATTATTAGAAATTTCAAATATATGCATGAGACACAATCTATTAATCGGATCTCTTTCAGATATTTGAATATTCTATATATAGATAGGATATATCCTATCTTCATCTATAATACTTCGGGTGCTAATGAAACTATTTTAGTAAAATTCAACTGTCGCAATTCCCGAGCAATCGCACCAAAAATTCGAGTTCCTTTTGGATTTCCTTCTTGATCAATGATAACCGCTGCATTGTCATCATATCGTATTATCATGCCGTTGTCACGTTTGAGTTCTTTACACGTACGTACAATCACAGCTCTAATTATTTCTGATCTTTCTAGAGGCATGTTGGGCACTGCTTCTTTGATTACAGCAACGATAACATCGCCAATATGAGCATATCGGTGATTACCAGTTCCTATGATTCGAATACACATCAATTCTTGAGCTCCGCTGTTATCCGCTACATTCAAAAGGGTCTGAGGTTGAATCATATCATTTTTATTTGATTATTTCAATGCAAGGGATAATGGAAAAAAGAAATATTGTCTGTCCAGAGATAAAGAAATCTGTGGTTTTTTTTTCATTCTCAATGTTCCTTCTTCTTTTACTTTTGTTTACCTATCCTGAAATAATAAATTGAGTTCGTATAGGCATTTTGCATGCAGCTATTTCCATAGCAGTTTTAGCTACAGTTTCTGATACTCCACTCATTTCATAAAGTATTCGGCCCGGTTTAACAACGGATACCCAATATTCGGGGGATCCCTTGCCCGAACCCATACGCGTTTCTGTAGGTCTTAAAGTAACAGGTTTGTCGGGAAAGATACGTACCCATATCTTTCCACCACGACGCGCATATCGTGTCATTGCTCTTCGCCCTGCTTCTATTTGTCTAGCTGTGATCCAAGCAGGTTCAAGTGCCTGAAGAGCGTATCTGCCAAAACAAATATGATTGCCTCGGCAAGATATTCCCTTCATTCTACCTCTATGTTGTTTACGAAATCTGGTTCTTTTGGGGTTATAGTTGATGGTTTTTTATTAATTCCATCTCTACTGCAGAGCCGGACATGAGAGTTTCTTCTCATCCAGCTCCTCGCGAATGAAATGATTCAATAATATTACACATACGCATGTATTTATGTATTTCATTCTATCAAAATGAAAAGAATATACTAATTTTTTTATATTGAATTTGTTAAATCATAGGTAACTTTATATATAACTAGATAACTAGGCGTTTTTGTTTATATATAATGCTTCTTTATTTTCTCAAAATTCCTAAAGTATTTTACTTTACCTCTATTTATATTGAATTACGCCAATAGTCATCCAATAAATGAAATTCTAAAAATAAAGAAAGGGTTCGCGGGCGAATATTGACCCTTTCCTCCTTCATTTGTAGGGTCAATTCATGACCATTCATAAAAAATCCATTTTTTATTGGTTCATTTCGCCATCCTACCCAATGAATCATTAGGATTGATTTGTTTTCAAGAAAATCCTATGTAGTCACAGGTTTCATCGTTCCCATAGCTTCTCCTTTAATGTTTAGGCCTGAACTCTGCAATGGAGCTCTCAACAAAATCTGTTATTTGTTTCCGAGTAAATCTCCTCAGTTTTTCTTAACCCGAAGCTCAATTTTTTCTTTGTTTGTATATTTCTTATTAGATTGTATTGTAATTGTATATTTTGTATTTTTCTTGTATATTTATGTTGATGCTTTATAACACTGCCTTTTTTATAGGGTAATTTTTCATAAACCATACATATGGGAATCCTATATCATTGAGATCTTTATTCTCTCTTTCTATCATCCTTCCTTTTTTCTACATCCCTTTTTTTTTCACAATTCATAATCAGATTTTTTTTTATGAAAAGAATTTCAGTTGCTACAACTATATGATAGATTCAGTCATATAGTGACTTTTTCTTGGGATCTCGACAATACGAAGCAATAAGTTGGTTATTAGTTTTGAATTTCTTTAGTTTTGATAGTTACTAAGTTTATAGTGGGATTAGCCTTTTTTTTTCCATTTCAATTCTCAACTCTAAAGAAAAAACTAACGAGTCACACACTGAGCATAGCAATTATACTAAAATATAAATTAAATTTTTATTAAACCTTATAGAATTATAATTGTTCGTTTTTCTTTTATTAAAAAATAAAAAAAAAAAAAGAAGAAAAGAGTTTCTAAATTTTTTATATTGATGAGCAGAATGGCGAGATAAAGAAAGGTCCATTCTTCTTATTTTTTATTTTCCTTATTCTTGGT